TATCAATAGCCTTAAGTCATAATTCCATTTTGACTCTGCACCATTGATTCTACTATGATTAGTGATCAATAATGGAATAATTCTTTCATAAGGATAGGAGACATAATTCACATGGATATAGTAAGTCTCGCTTGGGCTGCTTTAATGGTAGTCTTTACATTTTCCCTTTCACTCGTAGTATGGGGGAGGAGTGGACTTTAGAGGTACTATTAATTGAGTAATCAATTTGTATCAATTGCTTAATTTATTGGTTTACGAACTGTTTAAAATAAAAATGCCTCTGTTTTCAAATTCTGTTGTAATACAGTAAAATATGAATAAGAAAATATACTAATAAAAAATAACCATTCGCGCAAACAATGAATGATTACCATAGTTGTATTTCGAAACTAAAATCAACGGAATACATATGATAGAATTTTTTCCGGCCGAGTTCTTCCTATTCTATTTTGATTTGTTGAACTGGTTCTTACCAGAATTATGGATATTACAATAAAAAACAAGCAACCTTTCTTTTTTCCTTTCTTTTTTTTCATTTGTTTCTACTTTTACAATATTACTGTTCCAAGAGAAAGTTGTTCTGCTATTACAGCGATACATACTTTCTACTGCAAGCTCTTAGTGGTTGTCCAAACAAAAACAGGTCCTATGCATAAAAAATCTTGCTTGCGTTGAGCGATCTACATATCATACATTTAACATTTTAGACTTCTAAAAAATTGTATTTATTTAGTATTTAGGCGACTCATCTAATGTCATGTTTAAGCATGACAAATCGGCGAATACCCCCTTTTCCGGATCCGACGAAGTTACCATAGAACTTCACGGATCATCTGTTTATAGCTCAATCAATGACTTCTTTGGAATGGTAAAAAAAAGGATTCCTTGGTTTCGTTTTCTTTTATATAATATAAAATAGGCCCACACTTTTCTTCCTACATTGATTGTTTTGATCTATCTCGGGATCCTTATTAAAAATTATAAGAAGAAACCTAGAGAATAGAACAGTTGACCTTCAATTAAATTATTATTTATTTCGGATTGATCAAAATTCATACAAATGGCTGTAACGACGAAAATAAAAAATAAATAAATATAAATATAAATAGACTTAGAGTACTATTTTACATATTTTATATTTACATAAAAAATGTGTACAGAACAGACGTATTGGAAATTGATCCATGTTATCAAGCCTATATCTGTATACAAATTTATATAATAATAGATAGTCTACAATACTAGATAGTATGGTAGAAAGAACTAAACTATATAAATCTTTCTACCACACTATTTCGGATACTGTCGATTCCAGTCCGATCATTTCATTTAAGACTTGGAGTTTAAATCCCTTTTTTTTTTCTTCAATCATTGATAAGAAGTCAAAATATCAGTCAACTTAATTTAATCATTTTGACTGACTGTTTTTACGTAGATGATAAGTAAAAAAGCAGTAGGAACTAGAATGAACAGTGCAGTAGCAATAAATGCGAGAATATTTACTTCCATAATCTTATTGTTTTTTTTCTTCGCAATAACTCGGGATCTAATCCCATAGAGATAAGAAATTTGACTTGACTGCCGTAAATTAAAGGGGATGAATTGCATCCTAATGATACTGAATTGGATCAATGTTATGAATAACAATATCTAATCTATCAAATTGATTCGTCGTCGAGAATTGAATAGTATAATATAGGAAGATCTTTTATCCATACCAAGTAAAAAATGGGATTCCTGATCCGATAAAGAATCCCACTGAATTTATCATTCTTTTTCACTCTTTTTTTTCTATAAACAACGGCCCTCTTCCTTATACAATATCTTTCCGTAGACTTATACAATTAATTATCTATGAGATATCATATGACCGGTATTCCATTGGCTATAGACCCAAGCAGTAGAAGTGCAATAGAAAAAATGACACGTTAAACTTTAAGCTAAGTTTTTTGTGATGATCTAATCTTTTTTGAATACGATGAGATGAAGTATGATAAATATGTGTCCGAGTCTGAGTATAATATAAAAGAATATAATATTCTACCAAAGTCAAATTGACTAAAAGGACGTTGTTTGGTTTTCTTTTATTTTTTTAGGATAAGATCCTCATCAACCTTTGAATTGGGACTGGAACACATTCATAAAAAATTCCATGTGCAATTTGAATGAAAATAAGATAAATTCTTTCTAATTAGAAATTTAGGGTACACAAAAATCGGAGCTATACTAAGGTATACTTTTTATAATTATTACTTATTAATATAAATAAAATTTTATTAATATAATTATCATAATTATTGCTAAATAGAATTATTGCTTGCTATATGCTATAGTAATATTATAATATATAATATGATGAAATATAATATATAACACATAAATTATAACATAAATGATAAATATTCAATTTAAAATAAAAATAAAATAATATAAAAAAATATATAAATAATATAATATAAAAAAATATATATAGAATATATAGAATATATATAATATATAAAATATATATATATATATATAGAATTAGAATATAAATATATATGATTTAAATTCTAAATAGAATATATAATAAATATTCTAAATATAATAATAATATATAATAAATATAATATATAAATATTATAATATAATAATAAATAAAGAGATAAAGATCCCTACATAGAATTGGATCTTGCTCCCCGTCTACCCCTTTTTGGCCGGGGGCAATAGAGAGATAAATTGAGAAATTCATCAAATCATCGGATCCTAGTTCGGGACTGACGGGGCTCGAACCCGCAGCTTCCGCCTTGACAGGGCGGTGCTCTGACCGATTGAACTACAATCCCAGCGGGATGTACAACATACATATTCTTGTGGTATCATAAGAACATTCTATTTGCTGTGTTGTAACATAGACACAAATGGTATACGGATATCCACATAGAATAGATATGGACTATCTAGTGATATAGTAAGAATAACACGATTTCGCTAGTAATCCTGTGATTTTTTTTATTGCTACAAGATGGATTATCAACCTTTCATCAATGAGAAAACAAAAATTGGACTCTTTTCTTTTTTCTTCTATATTAGGCATTTCTGAAAAATAAATTGGTTATACCATACTCAAAAGAAAGCCGCGAATTTTTGGGCCGAGCTGGATTTGAACCAGCGTAGACATATTGTCAACGAATTTACAGTCCGTCCCCATTAACCGCTCGGGCATCGACCCAGGAATAATCCATATCATATATAATATATGGATATATGATATGGATATGGGATGATATGGATATGGGTTTATTTATAATTGATAATCCACGATCAACTTACTTTCGCCCTACCCCCAGGGGAAGTCGAATCCCCGCTGCCTCCTTGAAAGAGAGATGTCCTGAACCGCTAGACGATAGGGGCATACCCGCCCGACCACCACCAGACTATGATCATAGTATCATCCGTTTTTTGGAATTGTCAATACAATATAAAAAAATATATAAATAATGTAATGACGTAATGGTATGATTAGATCCGAAGGACCTTTCCTACTTTCACGATTCTATATGTATATATATATATATATATTTTTTAATTTTGCTTCATAAATGTCCCATTATATTATCCCTTCCCATTATATATTTGTATGTATAATTATATATTTGTATGTATATATATATTATATATACATTTATTACATGTATGTATAATTATATGTATACATTTATTACATTTCATTTTGTATTATTTTAAATTTTTATTTATTATGAATTTTATTATTAAAATTATTAATATTAAATATAATTAATTTTATATTATACATTAATTATATATTATTATATTATTTGCATTAATTATATATTATTTGAATATTATTTTCATTATTTTATTTTATATATAATTTATATTTTATATATAATTTATATATAATAATAAAATATATTTATATATTATATTTATATATTATATTTGAATTTATATATTATTATATTTATATATATTATATTTATTTATATATTATAGATTTATATATTATAGTTAAAAAGAAATATATATATATTATTATAATTATAATATAAAATCTAAAATTAATATATATAAATATAAACTATAATATAATATAAATAATACAAAATAAACAACAAAATAATATAATATAATATAAAAAAAAAAGACAAATAACGAAGCATAAACCAGAGAAGTATAATTTGAGTTCAAGTAGTGATTTAGTTTTAGTTCAAGTAGTAATTGGTCTAACAGAAAAAGGGTAGAAGTCTCATTTATTCATATTCAATTTGCACTAATTGATTTGTTCAGATGAGACATGATACAATCAGATTTCATAAATCTATGTCGGATTGGTACATGTATCAATCAAGTAAATCTTGTTCTGATGGATCGGTAAAATAAAACAAATACAAGACAGAAAGTGACATCGGGCTTGAAACAATTCACTGTATTGGTATTTCTCAAAAAAAAAGACATTTTACCCTAGACTTTACTTCTGACTTCACTTCTTTTGTTAAGTAAATTCAATTTCTTGTTCCTGAATGAGTTCCTATGCATACATATATCTATGTATGTAATATATGTATGCATATATACATGCAGTAAACTCATGATGGAAAGTTGCTAATTCGTTTTTTTAAGCCCTTTTAACTCAGTGGTAGAGTAACGCCATGGTAAGGCGTAAGTCATCGGTTCAAATCCGATAAAGGGCTTTTCCGCGAAACTCCAGTCTTCTTTTTTGGTTTTTCAGCGGAGAGGAGAATAGGGGGATCTTTTTGATATTTGTCAATCAAAAAGATAACCATCATTATAAGCATAAATCACCATTATATTATAATGTAATGAGTATTATCAGTTATAGTTTATAAAGTTGTTGAACATTTATTCATTATGTTAACTAATCATTACACTTTTTAAGAGAAGTCGACCCTGTAGTGGTATAGTAGTTCTCCTCATGTTTTGTTTCCTTATTCATATTTTTTTGATCCCGGGACATAACTTAACTATTCTAGATATCT